GTAGACCTCATACAATAACTGTCCTAGTTCTACCGTATCTTTTGTTTCATTTCTTCTGGAACAATCACAAACACTTTTTGGATTATGGATCTACTACCAGAAATTCAATGCGTAATCTCAGCATTCAATGTGTATTCCTGAATAATCTCATTTTTCAATTATTCAACCATTTCATTTTACCAAGTTCAACGTTAGTCAGATTAGTCAACATTTATATGTTTCGATGCAACAACAAGATGTTATTTGTAACAAGTAGTTTTGTTGGTTGGTTAATTGGTCACATTTTCTTCATGAAATGGGTTGGATTGGTATTATTCTGGATACGGCAAAATCATTCTATTAGATCGAATGTACTTATTCGATCTAATAAGTACCTTGTGTCAGAATTGAGAAATTCTATGGCTCGAATCTTTACTATTCTCTTATTTATCACCTGTGTCTACTATTTAGGCAGAATACCGTCGCCTATTGTCACTAAGAAACTGAAAGAAACCTCAAAAACGGAAGAAAGGGGGGAAAGTGAGGAAGAAACAGATGTAGAAATAGAAAAAACTTCCGAAACGAAGGGGACTAAACAGGAACAAGAGGGATCCACCGAAGAAGACCCTTCCCTTTGTTCGGAAGAAAGGGAGGATCCAAAAAAACTACATGAAAAAAAAAAGAGGCAAGAAATTTTGAAGTTAGAAATACTTAAAGAGAAAGAAGATAAAGACCTCTTCTGGTTTGAAAAACCTCTTGTGAATCTTCTTTTCGACTATAAACGATGTAATCGTCCATTGAGATATATAAAAAAAAATGTCTTTCAAAATGCTGTAAGAAATGAAATGTCACAATATTTTTTTCACGTATGTCCAGTTGATGGAAAACAAATAATATCTTTTACATATCCACCCAGTTTATCGATTTTTTTGGAAATGATGCAAAGAAAGATGTCTTTGTGTACGACCGAAAAACTATCCCCCGAAGATCTGTATAATCATTGGGTTTATACCAATGAACAAAAAAGGTACAGCTTGAGCAATGAATTCATAAACCGAATAGAAGTTCTAAACAAGGGATCTCTTACTATGGATGTGCTTGAAAAAAGGACCAGATTGTATAATGATAAAAATAACCAAGTCTAATCACTTCTTATTCTATTCAAAAAGAATAGATATAGATATAGTAAATTAATAAAAAGCCGGATACATATGATAAATATACAAAGAGATAAGAAGAGATTCGCCCTCCCCCCACATATTTGATCCCTTCTCCTACAAAGAAACTTGCAACACCAACACCATTGGTAATTCCGTCAATTACCCGTCTATCTAAAAAATGAGTTACTTCAGCTAATCCTCTTATACTTGTAGTTAAGCATGTTGCATAAAAAACATCTATGTAACCACGATTATATGACCAATTGTATATCGCATTTATTATTCGGTCCAATAAAATTTTCTTAGAGCCTGTTTTTTTAACAAATGAATTGATTAAGTCCAAATTCTGAAAAGATGAATTAACAGACCCATATAAAATAGACGCTATGAATATTCCAAAACAGGCTATACTGACTGAATAAATTGCATTTGTCACAAATTCATACCAATCCACAGAATAGTTCGAATTTTTATGTAAAAGGTTTATTGATGGAGTTAACCATTTCGATAATATATCAAAATCCATTACTCCTTGATCGAAAGGAATTCCTATGGATCCAACGAACAAAGTAAATAGGACCAATATAAGTAGAGGCAAAAGCATAGTATTGTCTGATTCATGGGGATACGTTGAAGTGTCTTTATTTTCAAAATAAATCCTACAGGAGCGTATCAGATTTCTTACATTTCCGTTCATTTTGTATATCTTCTTCGAAAAAAAGGAAACCTTTTCATTATTATTCATTGTTGATAAAAACAAATTTCTGTTAACTGGTTTGGTTCCTTCTTTCCCCCATATAGATATTGAATAGAACGAGCTATTTTGAGTGCCACTGTAATTTTGAAAATGAGCATGTAAATGACCATCAAAAGTAAGTAAATACATCCGAAACATATAAAATGCAGTTAACCCCGCTGAGAAACAAGCTATTATCGCGAAAATGGGTGAATACAACCAACTATCATTAAGAATTTCATCTTTAGACCAAAAACAAGCAAGAGGTGGAATTCCACAAAGAGAAAGTGTACCTAATAAAAAAGTATTTTTTGTAATCGGCACATATTTTGTTAAACCACCCATAAGAACCATGTTCTGACTTTTATCTGGAGAATATCCAACAATGGGTTCCATTGAATGAATAATTGATCCGGATCCTAAAAACAATAATGCTTTCGAATAGGCATGAGTGATCAAATGGAATAAAGCAGCTCGATAAGAGCCTATCCCTGGGGCTAACATAATATAACCCAATTGAGACATTGTAGAATAGGCTAAACTTCTCTTAATATCTCTTTGAGCAAGAGCTAAAGTAGCTCCTAATAGTACCGTTATTACACCTATCAAAGAAATGAGATTCATTATGTAAGGTATGACTGTGAAAAGCGGAAGAAATCGAGCGACAAGAAAAATGCCTGCTGCTACCATAGTAGCAGCATGGATAAGAGCCGAAATAGGAGTAGGCCCCTCCATGGCATCAGGTAACCATACATGAAGGGGAAATTGTGCGGATTTAGCAACTGCACCGACGAATAATAGGGAGGCACACAGAGTAGCAAATAAAGAGTTGACCCCATTATTACGGATCAGGTTATTGAAGATTTCGAACAAATCTCGAAATTCGAAACTCCCTGTTATCCAATAAAAACCTAAGATTCCTAATAATAACCCAAAATCCCCTACACGATTAGTTACAAACGCTTTTTGACAAGCATTTGCGGCAGCCGGTCGTGTGAACCAAAAACCTATTAATAAATACGAACACATTCCCACTAGTTCCCAAAAAATATGAATTTGTATCAAATTGGAACTAGTAACTAATCCCAACATGGAAGTATTGGAAAAACTCATATAAGCAAAAAATCTCAAATATCCTTGATCATGAGACATATAATTGTCACTATAAATAAGAACCATGATTCCAACCGTAGTGATTAGTATTGACATAATAGAAGTAAGTGGATCGATCAAGTAGCCGAACTCTAAGGAAAAATCAGTATTGATGGTCCAAGACCATAGATGTTGATAGATAGAACTGCCATTTATCTGTTGAATAGACAGATCGGACGAAAAAACCATAACTATACTTAGCAATGAAACACTAGGAAAAGTCCACATACGACGCAAATTTTTTGTTGCGGTCGGAACAAGCAGAAGTCCCAACCCTATTGACATAGTAACTGGAAGTAGAGCGAAAGGTATGATCCATGCATATTGATATGTATGTTCCATAAGAAAATCAAACTTTCTTTTTTTATTCTTATTAATTGTTTCCCATTCACCAGCCCTTATTTCTTCCGGAAGGAGCAATAATCAAATAAATAAAAAAAAAATCAAGATATACAAGATATAAAAGAACTCAAATATGATTTTTCATTCTTAATTATTCTGATTCTTTCCAAACTATTGAAAAAAAAAAAACAAAAAATTCAAATGAAGAAGTTACAATTCTTCAAATAACCAAGTTACTAGTTAAAAGCTACTACCTAGTTATTAACGAAGATATTTATTAAGATCAAAAATATGAAATTTTCAATTATTCTACTATATACATACGATACGGTGATTTCTATCCATATTTATATCAATTATAGTAAGGAAAAAGAATGATACCAAAAATTCAAGTACTTTATTCTGATATGTATCGTAGGATCTGCCAATAACTCGATCCAATAAACCTAGTTTTTATTTAGTTTCTTCGGAGTCATTAACTAATTCTGGAATTGATTGGCTTCTAGTCCAATAAAACAAACTTATGTTTATGTGTTTATGAAAAATCCTAGAATACTTGTCACTTCGCATAGAACTAAAATGAGAAATTACTCAAATTCCCTTTATTTTATCAAGTAATGTATTGTTTAACGGATAAACTACTTTGATTTAATTTCAATTTTAATTATGTGGACTCTATCTCCGAGCTTGATCAATTAATAGAAAAGGTTACATTCATTATTGGTTTCCTAAATTAGGAAAGGGTTCTTAAGCTTTTCGATTTATTAAATATAACATTTATAATATATATATATATTATCTAAATAGACTGAGATATGAATTGGAACCTTTTTAATTCTTATCAATGGCATCCGATTCAACGGTAGTAGATCCCGCCCGTAGACATAGATTGAATAAAGATATGAAGCCCCCAATCAGTACAAATTATTCTTTCTTCGAACATTGGATGTAATGGAAATGTGAAAAAACAAAATTCCCTTGAAAATCACATCGTTTTTTCTTCTATTTCATTTCTTTTTTTATCTTTAATGATACCATATGCGATGCTCATCTATCTGTATCCATACTTTTCTATGTTATGAAGTAAGCATAAGTATCGGCTATGGAATAAAGATAGATAATGAATAGTTAATAGAAAGAACAATCTATTTTGAATTGAACAATAAATGTCTTTCACGTCCAACTATAAAAATGAGTGACCCTTTTATTTTGAAATGGCGGTTCCAAAGAAACGTACTTCTCTGTCAAAAAAGCATATTCGTAGAAATATTTGGAAAGGAAGGGGATATCAGGCCGCGGCAAAAGCTTTATCTTTAGCTAAATCTATTTCTACCGGGCATTCAAAAAGTTTTTTTGTGCGACAAACAAGTAATAAAGCCTTGGAATGATCTGAATCTGAATCAGCATGACTCGATGAATTGGATGATTCAATTTATAAGATGAAGAATTCACATTAACTAATGTTTTGAACTCATCAATATGAGATAGAACTAGCTGTTGTGGTATGTAGAATAAAAATGCTTCTGTATACTAGGTTCTAAAAATGATTTCTTTTTGTGTTTGAAAAAAAAAAAAAAGAAAAAAGAAAGAAGTAGTTAGACACAAAATACAAGGTTTCACCTTTCATTGATTGGTTTTTATAATTCGCGAGATGGGGATTGTAACTTTCCCCATCGATTCATTTTTCACAATAACAAAACTCTTACTTTTTTTCTTAGGAAGGGATTGGCTTATTGGATTATGTATCTCCAATAGTTATACATCATTAAGATTTTTGGAAAATCTGAAACAAGTATGAACGAGGTTAGAGCCCCCTTTTTTGTTCCAAAGTAAGGCGGGGATAAGATTCATAGTCAAAGTCAATGGATTATTGAAACTAATTGATTAAAATATACATTTTAAAACTTTGATTTGTAGCTCTCTGAATCACTACATATCTACAAGGACTCCCTCTTATTTCGAACAGAAAAAAAAAAAAAAAAATAATAAAACTGCCAGGATCCCATTTAGATCGATATTTATGTACTAAAGAATGAGTCAATCTTACGTAATCCAACCCCACCTATCCCATGTTTGAGCTGGAGGATCGATCAATCGATATATCTCGATCTAATATCTAAATTATTTTATCTATTAATATTAGATTTCAAATCTATATATAAAGAGATCTTATCAGTTTCATTTTTATTTTCTAAGTTTTCTAAGTTAAAGTACATTAAAGTACATACAGTAGAATTCCAATAAAGATTGAAACTCTTTTGTTATACGATATGCCCGGTCCAATACCTAATGGGTTTGGTAAATCCTCACACAAATTATGTTATGTATACAATGAAGATCCCAATCATTAATACATCTTTGATACCAAACTATCAAAATTTTTATAGAAATCCTTTGGGTGTAGTGATGAAGTTGTGATATATAAAAAATATTGTTTTATTTTGTTCATTGAAAAATGAATCTTTTTCGTTTCGGATCTATCAAATCAGATAAATGAGAAATGAATCGTCAAAAAATGAGAAAAAAAAATTCTTAGTTCTATACCCGGACTCAGGGCATAACCGTCTAGTTCCAACTATTCCAGAAGAACTTATAATACGGAAAAGCCCGCTGTTTAAAATGACCTCCTGCCACGATACTAAGGATTATTGAGCGTTTAAATATTTATTTGAACGGGTCTTTATTCATCGATTCTAACATTTCCTAAAATAGATTGCATTAAATCCCTCAATCTCGACGATTGAACATCATATGGACTATGATTATTTCGATGAAGCCGCCATGGTGAAATTGGTAGACACGCTGCTCTTAGGAAGCAGTGCTAGAGCATCTCGGTTCGAGTCCGAGTGGCGGCATCCTCTAAAAAAGGCACAATAGATCCTATAATGAATTCAATTCCGGATTTCCATTCCGTAATTGGGGATACCCCCCTAAAAAAAAAAATTATGATATTTGCCACTTTAGAACATATATTAACTCACATCTCTTTTTCTATCATTTCAATTGTTATTACGATTCATTTGATGACCTTATTAGTCCATCAAACCGTAGTACTATTTGATTTGTCAGAAAAAGCCATGATGGCTACCTTTTTCTGTATAACAGGATTATTAGTTACTCGTTGGATTTATTCGAGACATTTGCCGTTAAGCAATTTATATGAATCTTTAATGTTTCTTTCGTGGAGTTTCTCCATTATTCATATGTTTCCTAAAAGACGGAACCAGAAAAGTTATTTAAGCGCAATAACCGCGCCAAGTGCTATTTTTACCCAAGGCTTTGCCACTTCGGGTCTTTCAACCGAAATGCATCAATCTGCAATATTAGTACCTGCTCTACAATCCCAGTGGTTAATGATGCACGTAAGTATGATGTTATTGAGTTATGCAGCTCTTTTATGTGGATCGTTATTATCCGTAGCTCTTTTAGTCATTACATTTCGAAAAAACCTAGATATTCCTCGCAAAAGCAATCATTTATTAATTGGGTCATTTTCCTTTGTGAATGAAAAAAGAAGTGTTTTACAAAACACTTCTTTTCTTTCATTTATAAATTATCACAGGTATCAATTAACTCAACAATTAGATCAGTGTAGTTATCGTGTCATTAGTCTAGGGTTTACTTTTTTAACCATAGGGATTCTTTCGGGAGCAGTATGGGCTAATGAGGCATGGGGGTCTTATTGGAATTGGGACCCCAAGGAAACTTGGGCATTTATTACTTGGACCATATTCGCGATTTATTTACATAGTAGAACAAATCAGAGCTTTCAGGGTGTGGATTCGGCAATTGTGGCTTCTATAGGATTTCTTATAATTTGGATATGCTATTTTGGGGTCAATCTATTAGGAATAGGACTCCATAGTTATGGTTCATTCACATTAACAACTAATTGAAGAAAGGGCCTGAAGAATACATAGGAACATCGTCCCGTATATTATATAAAGAAGGTTTGTGCAAGTTTTTTCGAACCATTTGAATCAAGTAGTGATTCAAATGGTTCGAAAAAACTTTAGATGTATCTGATTATAATTCACTTCATTTTTTTTTTTCTTTCATTGCATTATACAGTGAACGCTTTTAAAAATCACACAGTTCTTTTACATTAATGTAATGTCTTATTAATGAAAA